AAGGATCTAGTACTCTGAATGTACTTGAAAAAAGGACTCAATTGTGTAATGATAAGACTAAACAAGAATACTTACCTAAAAAATATGATCCTTTTTTGCATGGACCTTATCGTGGAAGAATCCATTTTTTTTTTTCACCCCTGACGCTAAATGAAACTTCTAGTCAAAAGAACATCAGGACGTTTTGGATAAATAAAATCCATGGTCTTCTTCTTATTAAGAATTATCCCGAATTTGAGCAGACACTAGATAGGTTTCGTATAAAATTATTTTCAACAAAAAAAATACGTTCTTTATTTCCAGAACACACACAAGAAAAAATTGATTCAGAAGATCGAATACTAATTTTAAAAATTTTATTCGATGTAGTTATAACGGATCCCAACAACCAAAGAATTAGAAAAAACTCTATTGGAATAAAAGAAATTAGTAAAAAAGTTCCTCGCTGGTCATACAACTCAATTACCGGTTTAGGACAAAAAAAGAAAAACAGGGGCGAAACTGTAGCAGGAGCAACTCGTTCAAGAAAGTTCAAACATGTAGTTATTTTTACTGATAACCAGCCAAAGCCAAATACCTCTACGTATATTAATACCAAATATACTAAGAGTCCTAAGCAAGCAAAGAAAGTGAATTTGACCCATTATTCACAACAATCGGATTTTCGTCGAGGTCTAATCAAAGGCTCCATGCGCGGACAAAGACGGAAAACTATTACTTGGGAACTGTTTCAAGCAAATGTGCATTCCCCGCTTTTTTTGGACAGGCTAGACAAACCTTTTTCTTTTGATATTTCCGAACTGATGAAAGTAATTTTTAAAAATTGGATGTGGAAACAAAAAGACCAAAAACTTTCTGATTCTAAAATTGAAAAGCAAAAAAAATTGGATAACCAAGAGGAGGACAAAAGAGAAAAATACAAAAGAAAAGAAAAAACAGAGATACCCATAGCAGAAATCTGGAATACATTTTTTTTTGCTCAAGTACTCAGAAGTTTTGTATTATTAACTCAATCAATTCTTAGAAAATATATTATATTACCTTCACTGATAATAGCTAAAAATATTGCTCGCATGCTATTATTTCAAATTCCCGAATGGTCCGAGGATTTAAAGGATTGGAATAGGGAAATGTATGTAAAATGCACCCATAATGGTGTTCAATTATCCGAACGAGAATTTCCGAAAAACTGGTTAACAGAGGGTATTCAGATAAAGATCCTATTTCCTTTTTGCCTGAAACCCTGGCACAAATCTAAGCTACAATTCCCTCATAAAGATGAAATGAAAAAAAAAGGGGGACAAAAAAACAACGATTTTTGTTTTTTAACAGTTTGGGGAATGGAAGCGGAATTGCCTTTTGGTCCTCCCCTAAAAAGACCTTCGTTTTTTAAACCCATTTTCAAAGAACTAAAAAAAAAAATTAGACAATTGAAAACAAAGTCTTTAAGAGTTTTAAAAGAAAGAACAAAAATTTTTCAACAAATCGCAAAAGAAACAAAAAGATGGGTCATCAAAAGAATTCTATTACTAAAAGTAAAAGGAAGAGTAAAAGAACTTTCAAAAACAAACCAAATTCCATTATTTAGATTGCGAGAAATAGATGAATTCGGTGAAGATAAAGAAGATAAAAAAGATTTGATAATGAGTAATCAGATTATTCACAAATCGTCCATTCAAATTCGATCTATGAATTGGACAAATTTAGCACTGCCCGAAAAAAAAATAAAAGATCTGACTAATCGAACAAACATAATAAAAAAGAAAATAGAAAAAATTACAAAAGAAAAGAAAAAAAGACTGCTAACTTACGAAATAAATATTAGTTCGAACAAAACAAGTTATCGTCCTAAAATATTAGGAGCGTCCAAAAAGATTTGGCAAATATTAAAAAAAAGAAATACTCGATTAATCAGTAAATCATATTTTTTTATAAAATTTTTCATTGAAAGGATATACATAAAATTTTTTCTAGCTATTGTCAATATTCGAAGAATCAATGCAATTTTTTTTTTTGAATCACCAAAAAAAATCCAAATTATTGAGAAAAATATCCACAATAATGAAACAAATCAGGAAAGAATTAATAAAACAAGTAAAAACGGAATTCACTTTATTTCGACTATAAAAAAATCACTTTCTAAGGTTAGTAATAAGAATTCAAAGATTTCTTATGATTTCTCTTTTTTCTCACAATCACAAGCGTATGTATTTTACAAATTATCACAAACCCAACTTATTCACTTTTATAATTTAAGATTTGTCTTTCAATATGACGGAACATCCCTTTTTCTTAAGAAGGAAATAAAAGATTATTTTAAAAAACAAGGAATATTTCATTACGAATTAAGACATGAATCTTTTTTGAATTTTGAAATGAATCAATGGAAAAACTGGTTAAAGGGGCATTATCAATATCAATCCGATTTATCTCGGATAAGATGGCCTATATTAGTACCACAAAAATGGCGAAATAGAGCCAATCAACACAGTATGGCTCAAAAGAAAGATTTAAACAAAAAGGATTCATATGAAAAAAATGGATTAACTCATTCCGACAAACAAATTTTTTTTGAAGCGAATCCATTACAGAATCAAAAAGATAATTTTAAAAAACACTATAGATACGATCTTTTATCATATAAATCTATTAATTATGAAGATAAGAAAGACTCGTATATTCATAAATCATTATTCCAAGGAAATAATAAAGAACAAATCTTTTCTAATTCCAACATAAGGGAAGGCAAATTATTTGATATGTTGGGAGGTATCCCTATTAATAATTATCTAGAAGAAGATGATATTATGGATACGGATAAATTTTCGGATAGAAAATATTTTGATTGGAGAATTCTCGATTTTTGTCTTAGAAATAAGGTTGATATTGAAGTCTGGGTTGATATTGGTACCAACAGGAATCAAAATACTAAGATTGGGGCTGATAAGTATCAAATAATTGATGAAATTAATAAGAAAGTTCTTTTTTATCTTACAATTCATGAAGATGCAGAAATTAAACCATCCAATCAAAAAAAGTTCTTTTTTGATTGGATGGGAATGAATGAAGCAATACTAAGTTGTCCTATATCAAATCTGGAGCTTTGGTTCTTCCGAGAATTAGTGCTATTTTTTAATGCATATAAAAAAAAACCGTGGATCATACCAATCAAATTACTTCTTTTCAGTTTTAATGGAACTGAAAATGGGAATAAAAAAATAACTCGAAAGAAAAAGGAAGATCTTTTTATATCATCGAATCAAAAAAACTCTCTTGAATTTTACAATAGAAGTAAAGAAGAAAAAGAACCCCCAGACCAAGGGAATCCTCGATCAGATGCACAAAACCAAGTAAGTCTTGGGTCAGTTCTCTCAAACCAAGAAAAAGATGTTGAAGCAAATTCTTCGGGATCAGACATCAAAAAACGTAGAACGAAAAAACAATACAAGAACAACACAGAAGCAGAACTTTATTTCTTCCTAAAAAAGTATTTGCATTTTCAGTTGAGATGGGATTCTTTTTTAAATCAAAGAATAATAAATAATATCAAGATCTATTGTCTCCTGCTTCGACTGATAAATCCAAGAGAAATTGCTATATCCTCTATTCAAGGGGGAGAAATGGGTCTGGATATTTTGATGATTCATAAGGATTTCACTCTTACAGAATTGGTGAAAGGGGGGATATTTATTATCGAACCGCTTCGTCTGTCTGTAAAAAACGACGGACAGTTTTTTATATATCAAATCGTAGGTATTTCATTGGTTCATAAGAATAAGCGCAAAATTACTAAAAGATACCGAGAAAAAAGCTATGTTCATAAAAAAAAAAATTATGAATCCATTGCAAGACATCAAAGAATGACTGGAAATAGAGACAAAAAGAATTATGATTTGCTTGTTACTGAAAATATTTTATTCCCTAACCGTCGTAGAGAATTGAGAACTCTGATTTGTTTCAATTGGAAGAATCCAAATGGTATTCAGAGAAATTCCGTATTTTGTAATAACGTAAAAAAAGGGGGTCACGTTTTTGATAAAAGCAAAGATCTTGCTAGAGAGAAAAAGAAACTAATTAAATTAAAGTTCTTTCTTTGGCCCAATTATCGATTAGAAGATTTAGTTTGTATGAATCGCTATTGGTTTAATACCAATAATGGCAGTCGTTTCAGTATGATAAGGATACATATGTATCCACGATTGCAAATTTGTTACTAGTACGTTTTTCTTATCCATCGCGTACCATATGTACCATACCCGGTATATGAAAACAAAGAGATGGACACATGCCTTGTCTTACATTCCATTATGATACAGGATACCACTTTAAGGACATACGGATTGGTTAGATCTATAAATGAATTTACATAATTTTTTTTAGGTCTCGCTTTTTCTCTTTTGAAGAAATATACCATCCTTTTTTATCCCTAATCAAATTGAAAATGGGATTGATTGTTGATTGATTTTATCGGAAGTTCATAACGGCTTTAAGATGATTGTGTATATTCAATTCAAATGACTAACATTATTATTACTGATCAGTAAATTTCATATTAAAAGAAAGGGAAAAGAGGATTTCGTTTTATGGTAAAAAATTCATTCATCTCAGTTACTTTTCAAGAAAAAAAAAAAGAAAACAGCGGGTCTGTTGAATTTCAAGTATTAAGTTTCACTAATAAGATACAAAGACTTACTTCCCATTTGGAATTGCACAGAAAAGACTATTTATCTCAGAGGGGTTTACGGAAAGTTCTGGAAAAACGCCAACGGCTACTTTCTTATTTGTCAAAGAAAAATAGAGTACGTTATAAAGAATTAATTAGTCAGTTGAATATCCGGGAGTCAAAAAATCGTTAATTTGAAAAAAAAAAAAATTTGAATTATTTGATTTATTAGATTTTGAATCTTGATAACTTCTTTTTGTTTTCAACAATTCATGTAAGAATGAATCGAGGAAAAACCTATGAGTATACTAGCTACAGGAAAAGACCTTATGAGAGTAAATATGGGACCTCACCACCCATCAATGCATGGCGTTCTTCGTCTCATCGTTACTCTCGATGGCGAAGATGTTATTGACTGTGAACCAATATTGGGTTATTTACACAGAGGGATGGAAAAAATTGCGGAAAACCGAACAATTATACAATATCTGCCTTATGTAACACGTTGGGATTATTTAGCTACTATGTTCACAGAAGCAATAACTGTAAATGGACCAGAACAGTTGGGAAATATTCAAGTACCTAAAAGGGCCAGCTATATCAGAGTAATTATGTTGGAGTTGAGTCGTATAGCCTCTCATCTGTTATGGCTCGGCCCTTTTATGGCCGATATTGGTGCACAGACCCCCTTCTTCTATATTTTCAGAGAAAGAGAATTAGTATATGATCTATTCGAAGCTGCCACCGGTATGAGAATGATGCATAATTTTTTTCGTATCGGAGGGATAGCGGCCGATTTACCCCATGGCTGGATAGAGAAATGTTTGGATTTCTGTGATTATTTTTTAACGGGGGTTGTTGAATATCAAAAACTTATTACACGAAACCCTGTCTTTTTAGAACGAGTTGAAGGAGTAGGCATTTTTGGTGGAGAAGAAGCAATAAATTGGGGTTTATCAGGACCAATGCTACGAGCGTCTGGAATAGAATGGGATCTTCGTAAAGTGGATCATTATGAGTGTTACGACGAATTTGATTGGGAAGTCCAGTGGCAAAAAGAAGGAGATTCATTAGCTCGTTATTTAGTCCGAATCGGTGAAATGACAGAATCCGTAAAAATTATTCAACAGGCTTTGGAAGGAATTCCGGGGGGGCCCTATGAGAATTTAGAAATCCGATGCTTTGCTAGAGAAAGCGATCCAGAATGGAATGATTTTGAAGATCGATTCATTAGTAAAAAACCTTCTCCTACTTTTGAATTACCGAAACAAGAACTTTATGTGAGAGTCGAAGCCCCAAAAGGAGAATTGGGAATTTTTCTGATAGGAGATCAAAGTAGTTTTCCTTGGCGGTGGAAAATTCGCCCACCGGGTTTTATCAATTTGCAAATTCTTCCTCAGTTAGTTAAAAGAATGAAATTGGCGGATATTATGACGATACTAGGTAGTATAGATATCATTATGGGAGAAGTTGATCGTTGAAATGATAGTTGATACAACAGAAGTACAAGATATTAATTCTTTTTCCCGATTGGAATCCTTAAAAGAGCTCTATGGGACCATACGGGTGTTTGCCCCTATTTTGACTCTTGTATTAGGAATCACAATAGGTGTACTAGTAATTGTGTGGTTAGAAAGAGAAATATCTGCAGGAATACAACAACGTATTGGCCCTGAATACGCCAGCCCTTTCGGAATTCTTCAAGCTTTAGCAGATGGAACAAAACTACTTTTCAAAGAGAATCTTCTTCCAGCTAGAGGAAATACTCGTTTCTTCAGTATTGGACCATCTATAGCAGTAATATCAATTCTACTAAGTTATTCAGTAATTCCTTTTAGTTATCACCTTGTTTTAGCTGATCTCAATATTGGTATTTTTTTATGGATTGCCGTTTCAAGTATTGCTCCTATTGGACTTCTTATGTCAGGATATGGATCAAATAATAAATATTCGTTTTTAGGTGGTCTGCGAGCTGCAGCTCAATCGATTAGTTATGAAATACCATTAACTTTATGTGTTTTATCAATATCTCTACGTGCGATTCGCTAAAATATAAGCTTTCCTTCTAGAAAAAAAAAAAAAAATTGAATGGATATCCGCATTTTTTTTTTATTCATTTATTTATTCTTTAGGTTAATAAAAAAATTAGATAGTTATATATGAGTGAAAGAAAACAACTTCTAAATTCGCAGTAAAAGCAGATTGAGTCTCATTTCCTATGTACAAGAGTTAAGTGAAAGTAAACAAAAGTGGAAGATGCCCTTTACCCCAAGATTAGTTGATTGGTCATCCTAGCTTGAAGCGGGCTCAAAAGTCAACCGTATGGAGTTTTCACTATATGTTTGAATGTATTACAATACATATATTAACGAACGGGGGATTGAAAAAAAAAAAATGGGTGGATAATAAGGAACACTAAAATACACACAAAGAATTAGTAATGGAGATTATGTAAATTAACGAAAAAGATACGTCTGCATAACATAAAAAGAATACTAATTGGGGCTTTAAGTTGGTAGAAATGATCAGGCAGTACTCCCCACAATTCCGATTCAGAGTATGCTCCTATCCCCCAATTAAAGAAATTACTATCAGGAACGAAAAAATCCCTTACTTTTTTGAGGCCCCCTTTTTCTCAGAAAGAAGAAGAGGAACAAAAAAAAATAGAAAAAAAAAAATAAAATTACAATAAAAAGAAAAGCGCTTTTTTTCTTATTTCTTTCCTATCTTCATAGAAAGAAAAATTGTGTCATGATTCATGAACTAATGTAATGTCTAATTCTTTTTTTTTTCGTAATCAAAATAAAATGATGGCTAGAAATATCAATAGATATTTCTACAAAGAGTATTTTATTGAAGGATTTATTAAGTTATTACTCACCCCAAAAAAGTTGAAGGATGAGATCAATTCAGAAATGCTTTTTGATTTATGCTTATAGCAGACAGAATTCCATTGGTATAATTGGGGACCTTCCACGAGTCTATCTATGCTATAACCATATCAAGATAACGAATACTTGCCCGGTCCTTACATTTATTTGTGGCCCTGAGGAGCCGTATGAGGTGAAAATCTCATGTACGGTTTTGGAATAGCGATGGGAACAGTAATGTTATCACCGACTATGATTATCTAATAGTTCAAGTACAGTTGATATAGTCGGGGCGCAATCAAAATATGGTTTTTGGGGGTGGAATTTGTGGCGTCAACCTATAGGGTTTATCGTTTTTCTAATTTCTTCCCTAGCAGAATGCGAAAGATTACCTTTTGATTTACCAGAAGCAGAAGAAGAATTAGTAGCAGGCTATCAAACCGAATATTCGGGGATCAAATTTGGTTTATTTTACGTTGCTTCCTATCTAAATTTATTAGTTTCCTCATTATTTGTAACAGTTCTTTACTTGGGCGGTTGGAATCTTTCAATTCCGTACATATTTGTTCCTGAGTTATTTGAAATAAATAAAGCGGATGGAATCTTTGGAACGACAATTGGTATCTTTATTACATTAGCTAAAACTTATTTGTTCTTGTTCATTTCTATCACAACAAGATGGACTTTACCTAGACTAAGAATGGACCAATTATTAAATCTTGGCTGGAAATTTCTTTTACCTATTTCTCTCGGTAATCTATTATTAACAACCTCTTCCCAACTCCTTTCACTGTAAACAAAAAAAAGGGATACTATATTCACGGCTTACCTCAAACAAGAGAAAGAAAAAATTTATTCCTAAATATTCCCCATATGTTCCCTATGGTAACTGGGTTCAGGAATTATGGTCAACAAACAGTACGAGCTGCAAGGTACATTGGTCAAAGTTTCATGATTACCTTATCCCAAGCAAATCGTTTCCCTGTAACTATTCAATATCCTTATGAAAAATTAATAACATCGGAGCGTTTCCGCGGTCGAATCCATTTTGAATTTGATAAATGTATTGCTTGTGAAGTATGTGTTCGTGTATGTCCTATAGATCTACCTGTTGTTGATTGGAAATTGGAAACTGATATTCGAAAGAAACGATTGCTTAATTACAGTATTGATTTCGGAATTTGTATTTTTTGTGGTAACTGCGTTGAGTATTGTCCAACAAATTGTTTATCAATGACTGAAGAATATGAACTTGCTACTTACGACCGTCACGAATTGAATTACAATCAAATTGCTTTAGGTCGTTTACCAATGTCAGTAATTGACGATTTTACAATTCGAACAGTTTTGAATTCGTCTCAAAGAAAAAACGGGTAAATCCCTTTATTATTGGAAATTACTAGGGTTCCGTGTTGGTATAAAGGAATAAGGTCTTTCTCTTTGTTTGGTACAAATCCCAACTATAGATTGGATTATGAGAAGTACAAATTAATTTGTATTGAAAGTCTGTTAATATATCCACAATTTTTTTTTCGAAATATAGACTTTCAATTTCCAACTGCCATTTCCAATAAAGAAAAGAACGAAATTGATTGTACCCACATCAATTCACACCTATTAGATTTGAATTCAATTCAATCGGGAATGCCTCATAAAAAAAAAATTGCCTGGTCGGTTCAATAAGGTCATGAAAAAACATTTCGATTTATTTATCTCTTATTTTAATATAATGGATTTGGCTGGACCAATACATGATTTTCTTTTAGTTTTTCTAGGATCGGGTCTTATATTAGGAGGTCTGGGAGTGGTATTACTTACCAACCCGATTTATTCTGCCTTTTCATTGGGATTCGTTCTTATTTGTATATCCTTATTCTATATTCTATCAAATTCGCCTTTTGTAGCTGCTGCACAGCTCCTTATTTATGTAGGAGCTGTAAATGTTTTAATCATATTTGCTGTAATGTTCATGAATGGTTCAGACTATTCCAACAATTTTCATTTGAATCTTTGGACTATTGGGGATGGAGTTACTTCTCTGGTTTGTACAAGTATTTTTTTGTCCTTACTCACTACTATTCTAGATACGTCGTGGTACGGGATTATTTGGACTACACGATCCAACCAGATTATAGAGCAAGATTTGATAAGTAATAGTCAACAAATTGGAATTCATTTATCAACCGACTTTTTTCTTCCATTTGAACTCATTTCGATAATTCTTTTAGTTGCTTTGATAGGTGCAATTGCCGTAGCTCGTCAGTAAAAAATCTTTATAACTAGCAACAGCAATCCAAATTCAACTTTTCTGTGTTATCACATCTATTTGCCTTCAATTCTATTTGAATACCGTTTCATGTATAAATCAAATAGAAGTTTATCGATTCGATCTATTAGCAATATATTCTTTTGTTCTATACTTGTTAGATTATAAGCAATCAAATCACTTGACTTATTGTTCATATTGAAATGAATCGAAATTGGTACGGAGTTGGTCAATGATGCTCGAGCATGTACTTATTTTGAGTGCTTATTTATTTTCTATTGGTATCTATGGATTGATCACGAGCCGAAATATTGTCCGGGCCCTAATGTGTCTTGAACTTATACTAAATGCGGTTAATATAAATTTTGTAACATTTTCCGATTTTTTTGATAGTAGACAATTAAAAGGAGATATTTTCTCAATTTTTGTTATAGCTATTGCAGCCGCTGAAGCAGCTATCGGATCAGCTATTGTTTCGTCAATTTATCGTAACAGAAAATCGATTCGTATCAATCAATCGACTTTGTTGAATAAATAAATAGTATTTCAAAATCAGAATATTCATAAATTCGAATTAGCATCTATAATATGTCCTAACCTCGATCATATTGGCGAAAACGTAAAAAATCAAAGTATTTTTGTTCCCTCTTATCAGTTGATCCAGAAATGGATTGATTCCAAAATTCTGGTAAATTGTTGATTGATCTGGTGTTTCAATATATGATTCATTTCCAAAATTACTAGATCAAAATTTATGAATTCAGAAATTGATAGATTCAATGTCACATTCAGTAAAGATTTATGATACATGTATAGGGTGTACTCAATGTGTCCGAGCATGTCCCACGGATGTATTAGAAATGATACCTTGGGACGGATGTAAAGCTAAACAAATTGCTTCTGCTCCAAGAACGGAGGATTGTGTTGGTTGTAAGAGATGTGAATCCGCCTGTCCAACGGATTTCTTGAGTGTTCGAGTTTATTTATGGCATGAAACAACTCGAAGCATGGGTCTAGCTTATTGATATTGATACGTTCCCCAAAACCCCACTTGAATCTATTTTGAATACATTTTTTTTACTTACTGATTACCGACAAAAACCCGTACTCGAAAAATAAAAAAAAAAATTTAAGAATATATATTCTATTTTTCGAGCACGGTTTTGTCTGGTTCGAGTGTATCTTGCCTTTACCACGAACTTTTTTCCTTGGTTAACAATAATTGTAGTTTTTCCGATAGCCACGGGTTTTTTCATTTTCTTTCTCCCTCATAGAGGAAATAAGGTGACTAGGGGGTATACTATATATATATGCGTGCTAGAACTCCTTCTAACGACCTATGCCTTCTGTTATCATTTCGAATTGGACGATCCATTAATACAACTCGCAGAGGATTATAAATGGATCAATTTTTTTGGTTTTTACTGGAGATTGGGAATAGATGGACTTTCCCTAGGACCCATTTTATTGACGGGATTTATCACCACTTTAGCTACGTTAGCGGCTTGGCCTGTTACTCGGAATTCCCGATTATTCTATTTCCTGATGTTAGCAATGTATAGCGGTCAAATAGGATCATTTGCTTCTCGTGACCTTTTACTTTTTTTCATCATGTGGGAATTAGAATTAATTCCTGTTTATCTACTTCTATCAGCATGGGGTGGAAAGAAACGTCTTTATTCAGCTACAAAGTTTATTTTGTACACTGCAGGAGGTTCCGTTTTTCTATTAATAGGAGTTTTGGGTATCGGTTTATATGGTTCCAATGAACCGACATTAAATTTGGAAATATTAGCGAATCGATCGTATCCCGTGGCACTGGAAATACTATTCTATATTGGATTTCTTATTGCTTTTGCTGTCAAATCACCGATTATACCCTTACATACATGGTTACCAGACACCCATGGGGAGGCCCATTACAGTACTTGTATGCTTCTGGCCGGAATCTTATTAAAAATGGGAGCATATGGCTTGGTTCGGATCAATATGGAACTATTACCACACGCTCATTCTCTATTTTCTCCCTGGTTAATCATAGTAGGTACAATGCAAATAATTTATGCAGCTTTAACATCTCCTGGCCAACGTAATTTAAAAAAAAGAATCGCCTATTCCTCTGTATCTCATATGGGTTTCATAATTATAGGAATTGGCTCGATAACTGATACAGGACTCAGCGGAGCCATTTTACAAATAATTTCTCATGGGTTTATTAGCGCTGCACTTTTTTTCTTAGCAGGAACGAGTTATGATAGAATACGTCATGGTTATCTCGACGAAATGGGCGGACTGGCTATACCAATTCCAAAGATATTCACGCTATTTAGTATCTTATCAATGGCTTCCCTTGCATTACCGGGCATGAGTGGTTTTGTTGCGGAATTGATAGTATTTTTTGGAATAATTACTAGCCAAAAATATTTTTTAATAGCAAAAATACTGATTACTTTTGTAATGGCAATTGGAATGATATTAACTCCTATTTATTCATTATCTATGTTACGGCAAATGTTTTATGGGTACAAGCTATTTAATGGCGTAAACTCTTATTTTTTTGATTCTGGACCACGGGAATTATTTGTTTTGATCTCTATTCTTCTACCCGTACTTGGTATTGGTATTTATCCGGATTTCGTTCTGTCACTATCAGTGGACAAGGTCGAAGCTATTCTAGCTAATTTTTTTATAGAGAATTTTCATGAATAAAAAAAGAAAAAAAATGGAATTGTAACCAAACCCCTTTGGCGTTTGTGAGAACCTTTTGAATCACTCCACTACTTGATTCAAAAGGTTCTCGGCGGTTTCCACTCAGTTTCGTTTATATATATGCGCTGTCCTATGTTTGTCTTCATCAGGCCCTTTGCTTTTCTTCAATTTGCAATTCAATTAGATGTGAATTGTTAATTAAATGAACCATAACTATGTAACCCTATTCCTAATAGATTGACCCCGAAATAACATATCCAAATTATAACAAAGCCCATAGAAGCCACAATTGCGGAATTAAAACCTTCCGATTTTTTATTTGTTCGAGTATGGAAATAAATCCCGAATATAGTCCAAGTAATAAATGCCCAAGTTTCCTTTGGATCCCAATTCCAATATGATCCCCATGCCTCATTAGCCCATACTGCGCCTGAAAGAATACCTATGGTTAAAAAGATAAATCCTAGACTAATAATATGATAACTCCAATGATCCAATTGTTGAATTAATTGATACCTGTAATAATTTCTAGCAGAAAAAAAATAAGTATTTAGTAAAACATTGGTTTTTGCATTCATGTATTGTATTTCACCGAAGGAAAATGACTTAGTTACAGTTCCATTTAATAATTTATTGCTTTTACCAAAAATCCTTATCACTTTTCGAAATGTAATGACTAGAAGAGCTGTGGATAATAATGATCCGCATAAAAGAGCTGCATAGCCGAATACCATCATACTTACGTGCATCATTAACCACTGAACTTGTAGAGCGGGCACTAATATTCCGGATTGATTCATTTTGGTTAACAAACACGAAGTTGCAAAGCCTTGGGTAAAAATAGCACTTGGCGCGGTTATTGCGCTTAAATGATTTTTATGTTTTAAAATCCTATGAATAATGGAGAAACTCCATGACAGAAAGATTAATGATTCATATAAATCACTTAATGGGAAATGCCCCGAATAAATCCAACGAATTACTAATAATCCTGTTAGACAGAAAAGGGTAGCTATCATCCCCTTTTCTGATGAATCATATAGTCCTACGATTTCATCGACTAATAAGGTTATTAAATGAATTGTAATTCCAATTGAAATGACCGAAAATGATATATGAGTTAATATATGTTCTAAAGTTGAAAATATCATAAATAAAAAATGAAATTAAAAGTAAAAAGTGAAAGTCTCTTGAGTATACGGAATGGAAATCGGAAATTCAATTCATTATAGGGCTTTTATATATCTTTTAGAAGATGTTATGCCGCCACTCGGATTCGAACCGAGATGCTCTAGCACTGCTTCCTAAGAGCAGCGTGTCTACCGATTTCACCATAGCGGCTTGCTAGAAATAATAATAACTTATTTTTATTTAATCGTCGAGATTGAAAGACAAAGTTTCAATGAAATACTTTTTATTTTTAGGAAGCATTCAATTGATGAATAAAAACATGTTTCAATAGAGATTGAAACAGTCTCTTTTTTATCGTTTTATTTAGTTATTTAAGGTTTTAGTTTTATTTAACTTAACAATAACATATTCTTTTTCTTTTTTATGGATCACGATCACAATTTAAGCATAATATCCAATAATTCAAAAAATTTTATTTAATTTGCATAACTTTTGTCTTGTGATAATCGTTAGGTTTTTTTCAGTATGAATTTGTCTTAGGGTTTATCAAACCAATTAGGTATTGAGCTATACATATTATATAAAAGAATTTAGATTTCTATTGTCCTACTTCAAAAATTTATTTCTAAATCCGAATTCTAAAAATCGATATTTTTAGATTGATTTTAGATTGATCCTCCCTTTCAAACATAGGATTTTTTTATTACTTATAAATTGCATACTATTCGTATAGAAATTAGAAATACGCCGAAATGGCGAAAGACGCTTTTCTCATTCTCACTTGGAGTGATGATTCAGAAAGTTAAAAAAAAAAGTATAACTCAAAATTAGTTTCAACAACTCATTGCTTTTGTCTAAAGATTTCAATTTATGCTATAGAATAGCATAGATTGAAATAGAAAAGGAGAAATATAAAAGAAAAAAAAAAAAAAAAAGAAAAGACGAAACAAAACCTTTATTATTGTCTTATTTATAAGTGGGTGGGTGATGGGGAAATTAAGAATCCCCATCCCGGGAATGAAAAGCATATTCAAATACAAATAAAGGCAAAACTCTCAATTTTTTTTTATTTGAAAAAAAAAAGTACCAATTCAGTAGCCAAATCCATTGGTTCAAAACAGTAGGGAATGGAAATCATTATTTATTACTTACTTTTTCTATTTCTATTTTTTTTTGACTTCTATTTTTCTATTCTATATTAAAAAATTGAATCTAAATTCGAAACTAAATCGGCTCGTTTTTGGAGTCAGGTGGATGCGGATTCCAATTATCCCAACGTTTTATTAATTTTATTAATTATTTGTCGTACAAAAAACTTTTTGAATTCCCGGTCGAAAGGGATTTCGCTAACGAAAAAGCTTTCAGCGCTGCCCAATATCCCCCCTTTTTCCAAATATTTTTACGAATACGTTTTTTTAATATAGAACTACGTTTTTTTGGAACTGCCATTCAAAAAATAAAAAGTTATTCATTGCAAAAATTGGATGTGAAAGACATCTATTGTCTAAAATGTTTAAAACAAATCTTTTTTTTTTTTCAATTCCTATTCCATACAATATCTGAGGCAAAATAATTTGTATTTCGGAGTTATTTGTGATACCTTTCTATCTCTGTCTCTTTTTGGGATGTTCCATTTGTACATAAAAAATAAAAATACATATCGAACAAGCTTAAGAACCCTTACCTACCTAATAAAAAACTTCAATTTTTTTCTTTTCTAGTAATTGGTTATTAAATGGTTATTAAATGCCATTTATTAGAATTTATTAGAATAGAACATAATCAATCAATCCCGAATTAAACTCGTTAATTATTCTGAATAAACAAACAAAAATACCTAGTTCTTTTTTTATTAGGCAAAGTTATGGGACATCCGATGATTGATATCAAAATAAAGTACTTCTTTTTTTTTGTCCAATTTTTTAGTCTTGATATATGTCCATAAATTTTTGTAATAGGGAATAATAATGGAAATTGGAATTTGCTGCTACGTTTTCCTAAAAATCTTACTTCGTATAAACTTAGTATAAAATAATCCGTTATTTTTCACTTTGAAAATTTGTGAAGTAGTTGAGAAAGGTTCAAACTAACTACGAATAGAAAATTCGAAAATTCCATTTTAGTTTCAGTTGCTTTTTTAATACTTTAGTAATCTCTTTTAAAAGAGATAAGAACCGGTGAATCAGAAACAATTAATATTAATTAAGAATAAAAAAATTATTATTTTTATGGAACATACATATCAATATTCTTGGATCATACCTTTCGTTCCGCTTCCAGTTCCTATATTAATAGGAGTGGGACTTCTACTTTTTCCAACGGCAACAAAAAATCTTCGCCGTATTTGGGCTTTTCCTAGTATTTTTTTGTTAAGTATAGTTATGATTTTTTCGGTCAATCTATCTATTCAGCAAATAAATAGGAGTTCTATCTATCAATACATATGGTCTTTGACCATCAATAATGATTTTTCTTTCGAGTTCGGACACTTTATTGATCCGCTTACTTCTATTATGTCAATATTAATCACCACAGTTGGAATTCTGGTTCTTTTTTATAGCGACAATTATATGTCTCATGATCAAGGATATTTGAGATTTTTTGCTTATATGAGTTTTTTCAATACTTCAATGTTGGGATTAGTTACAAGTTCGAATTTGATACAAATTTATATTTTTTGGGAATTGGTTGGGATGTGTTCTTATCTATTAATAGGGTTTTGGTTCACACGACCTAGTGCGGCAAGTGCTTGTCAAAAAGCCTTTGTAACTAATCGTGTAGGGGATTTTGGTTTATTATTAGGAATCTTAGGCCTTTATTGGACAACGGGTAGTTTCGAATTTCGGGATTTGTTCGAAATATTCAATAACTTGATTTATAATAAGGAGGTTAACTTTTTATTTGTTACTTTGTGTGCCTTTCTATTATTTGGCGGCGCAGTTGCTAAATCCGCACAATTTCCCCTTCATGTATGGTTACCTGATGCCATGGAGGGTCCTACTCCTATTTCGGCTCTTATCCACGCCGCTACTATGGTAGCAGCGGGAATTTTTCTTGTAGCTCGTCTTCTTCCACTTTTCATAGCGATACCGTACATAATGAATCTAATATCTTTTATAGGTATAATAACAGTATTATTAGGAGCCACTTTAGCTCTTGCTCAAAAAGATATTAAGAAAAGTTTAGCCTATTCTACAATGTCTCAATTGGGTTATATGATGTTAGCTCTAGGTATGGGGTCTTATCGAGCCGCTTTATTTCATTTGATTACTCATGCTTATTCGAAAGCCTTGTTGTTTTTAGGATCCGGATCAATTATTCATTCAATGGAAGCTCTTGTTGGATACGCTCCAGATAAAAGCCAGAATATGGCGCTTATGGGCGGGTTAAGAAAGCACGTGCCAATTACAAAAACTGCTTTTTTATTAGGTACACTTTCTCTTTGTGGTATTCCACCTCTTGCTTGTTTTTGGTCAAAAGATGAAATTCTTAATGATAGTTGGTTATATTCACCGATTTTCGCAATAATTGCTTCTTTCACAGCCGGATTAACTGCATTTTATATGTTTCGGATTTATTTACTTACTTTTGAAGGACATTTAAACGTTCGTTTTCAAAATTACAGTGGCAAAAAAGGAAATTCCTTCTATTCAATATCTCTATGGGGTAAAGAAGAGCCAAAATCGATTAAAAAAAGTTTTCCTTTAGTTGCTTTATTAAAAATAAATAATAATGAAAGGGAAAGGACTTCTTTTTTTTCGAAGAAAACATACCGAATGGATATTCATGTAACAAAAATGCCTTTTCTTACTATTTTTCCTTTTTGTCCTACAAAGACTTTTTTTTATCCCCATGAATCGG